ATTTTTTGTTTAAATTTTTAGCATTGAGGAGATTTTTAGAGATTTTAACCGAATCTTTTAGGCTGTTAAAAAATTGATAAAAAAAGTTATGTGCATGTATATATATAAATTCATCCCGATGGTTAACCCCACTTCAACTTGTTAACCGGCACGTTCTCGAGTCCTCCTTGGTTTAGGGGTTTGACGAGGATAACAGGAATTCCTGAGCGTAGGGGGTAGGGGGGTTTGTCGCGCGTAAGCCAAAGGGGGGCATATATAATAATAAGTTGATTAAGAAATATATATGTTATGTACGTGAGATAAAAGTATGTGATTCTTGAGTTATGTCATTCAATAATTAACCTACGTTGTTTATTCCAGTGAAAAAATGTTCAACCTTGATTTTCTGTTGAGCCTGCACTCTGATATGCAAAGTGAAAGGAAACCAAAAAGAGAACCCCTATGCATATAAGAGAACGCCCGGCATGTTGGGTAACGCGGAGTATGAACTACACAAGTAGCCGGATGCAAGGAGGAGATTTGACGGGTGGGGTAACACCGACTGTCCATGAGATGTTTAACCAGATACAAGGAATAGTTCAGTTGGGCCACCCCCACTGTTTGTGTCCCTGATTCCATCATGCATGATATGCCTTAATGTAAATCGTAGGTGGTCTCTTACTACATTAATATGGTTAATATAAATTTTAGTTGGGTCAGGCAGAAGAAATATTGGTAAATGAATTGTTAGTTGTGGACTTCATTAGGTTAGACGAAAGATAATCGAGTGGTAGATAGTAACAGTTTGTCCTATTGATTCGAATTGCTAGTACCTGCTTTTAGGTTAAAATAACTGTATGGTGTTAATACATATGCATAGCATATGTACTAAATACACATACATGTGTATATTTTACCTGGGGGGGTTACTATCAGAAGATAGTTTAATTTAAAATTCTGGCTTTGGGAGCCAGGGATGGGAGTTAAAATCTCCCTCTTTTGGGCGCTAGGAGGGGGTTTAACCCTCGGTCTTCGGATTACAAGACCGATGCTTTAAAGGACTAAGCTACTAGGGCAGGCTCATTTCAGTGCTTTATTTTCTATTCATCCGGCTAGTGGCGCGAGGATCAGGAAGAGCGCGAAGTATAGCACCGACGCGATTTGGCCAATGATAATGTATGGGTGTTCTACAGGCATACCCCCGATTCATGTTAAAATAATTATATCTGCCACTAGGGTTCAGAATAGGAACTGGGTGATGGGACGAAAGGTAAGTCCGCGTTGTTTTGAGGTGTGTAAAATTGGCACTACCATAAGCACAAGGATGGAAAATAATAATGCAAGAACACCTCCCAATTTATTCGGGATGGATCGTAAGATGGCGTAGGCAAATAGAAAATATCATTCTGGCTTAATGTGTGGGGGAGTAACGAGGGGGTTGGCGGGAATAAAATTTTCTGAGTCACCTAAGAGGTTAGGTGAAAATAATGCTAAGGTTGTTAGGGCTATTAGTATGAGAACAAATCCCAGCAGATCCTTATAGGAAAAATAGGGGTGGAAGGAAATTTTGTCCGCGTCAGAGTTTAGCCCGGCGGGGTTGTTCGATCCCGTCTCATGTAAAAATAGGAGGTGTAGAATGGTTGCTGCGGCGACGACAAATGGGAGGAGGAAGTGGAAGGCGAAGAATCGAGTAAGTGTTGCGTTGTCTACTGAAAACCCCCCTCAAATTCACTGAACAAGGGCGTCTCCCATATAGGGGACTGCTGAAAGTAGATTGGTAATGACCGTGGCCCCCCAGAATGATATTTGGCCTCAGGGCAGGACGTAGCCGACAAAGGCGGTTATTATAACAAGGAGGAGAAGGACAACACCAATATTCCAAGTTTCTTTATAGAGATAGGACCCATAGTATAGTCCGCGGGCGATGTGCATATAAATACAGATGAAAAAAAATGATGCGCCGTTGGCGTGTAAACTTCGGATCAACCAGCCGTAATTGACATCTCGGCAGATATGGTTGACTGAAGAGAATGCGGTTGAAATGTCTGAGGTGTAGTGCATTGCTAGAAAGAGGCCTGTCAGGATCTGGGAAATTAAACACAGTCCCAAAAGAGATCCAAAATTTCACCAGACTGAGATGTTGGAGGGTGTGGGTAGGTCGACTAACGCATCGTTAGCGATTTTAATGAGTGGGTGGGTTTTTCGTAGGCTTGCCATTAATTGTTCTTGTAGTTGAAGTACAACGATGGTTCTTCAAATCATTGGTCTCGGTTAGAGTCCGAGCAAGAATTATGACCTATCTTATGTTTTTGTTATTGGTGGCGTTAATTTTGGGCTTGATTGCGGTTGCTTCTAACCCAACACCTTATTTTGCGGCTTTGGGGTTGGTGGTAGCGGCTGGTGTTGGGTGTGGAATTTTGGTCGGTTCGGGGGGGTCCTTTTTGTCATTAGTACTCTTTTTAATTTACTTGGGGGGCATGCTTGTAGTATTTGCTTACTCGGCGGCGTTAGCTGCAGAGCCTTTCCCGGAGGCCTGAGGGAGTCGCTCTGTATTAGGGTATGTCTTAGTTTACTTTATCGGTGTTACGTTGGCGGCGGGGGTGTTCTGGGGGGACTGATACGAGGGATCGTGGGTTGTAGTTGACGGACTAAAAGAGTTTTCTTTACTGCGGGGGGATGTTGGGGGGGTAGCAATGATATACTCTTTCGGCGGATCAATACTAGTAATTTGTGCTTGGGTTCTTCTTCTAACGCTTCTAGTGGTGTTGGAACTTACTCGTGGGCTAAGTCGGGGGGCAGTTCGGGCGGTTTAAATAGTAGACGCAAGAAGGCCCAGGGCCATGGTTAACAAAAAAATAGTCAGGTAGGTTTTGATTATCCCCCGTTGAATGTCGCTTACGGTTTTTGATATCATTATTTGGGTGAGGGCCAGACCTTTTGGCCCTGAAATCTCAAACCAGGTCTGGTCTAGTTTAGTGGCAATCGACTGTCCTAGTGTAAGGTTAACTTTCGGAGGGAGACGATGGATAATTGCTGGGAAATAGCCAAGCATATTTGAGAAGTGGTGGAGGGATGTTGTGGGGATAATCTTAATTTGTTTATTTGTTAGGGCTGTTAGTTCTATGGCTGTTAAAAGTCCAATAATTGTCACTGCAAGGGCCGCCATTTTTAGGGCGGGGGGCATTGTCATAACGGGTGTTTTTAGGGGCAGGAAATTTGATGTAATAATAAGTCCTGCAATGATGCTTCCTCAGGCAAGTCGCTTGAGGGGATTAATAACCAAGGGGTTGTTTTCATTAATGGGAGGGAGGGCTAAGAATCGAGGGGACCCTATGGTAACGAAAAAGATTACCCGGAAGCTGTAGACAGCAGTAAAGGAGGTAGCAATTAGTGTTAATGTGAGGGCTCAGGCGTTGAGATGGGAGATGTTAAGGGCTTCAATGATGGCGTCTTTTGAGAAGAACCCGGCTAGAAAGGGGGTGCCTGTAAGAGCTAGGCTTCCGATTGTTAGGCAAGTTCAGCTCGTGGGTATTAAGTTCTGGAGGCCGCCCATCTTCCGGATGTCCTGTTCGTCGTTTAAGCTATGGATAATTGAACCGGAGCATAAAAATAATATGGCTTTAAAGAAGGCGTGGGTGCAGATATGGAGGAATGCAAGTTGTGGTTGATTTAGGCCGATAGTGACTATCATGAGCCCTAGTTGGCTTGATGTTGAAAATGCTACAATTTTCTTGATATCATTTTGTGTTAAAGCGCAGGTGGCTGTAAATAGGGTAGTTAGTGCACCTAAGCACAAACAAGTTGTTAAAGCCAATTTGTTTTGTTCCATAAGGGGATGAAGACGGATTAGGAGAAAGATACCAGCAACGACTATCGTGCTTGAGTGAAGTAGGGCAGATACTGGGGTGGGGCCTTCCATGGCAGAGGGAAGTCATGGATGCAGGCCAAACTGGGCTGATTTCCCAGTTGCTGCAAGAATGAGCCCGACCAGAGGAACTGTTATGTCAACGTTTTTTGATAAAAAAAAGATTTGCTGCATTTCTCATGAGTTAAAACTCATTGCGAGTCAGGCTATAGCTAAGATTAGGCCGATGTCGCCTACGCGGTTATAGATTACGGCTTGGAGAGCTGCTGTGTTAGCGTCGGCTCGGCCGTATCATCAGCCGATCAATAAAAAAGACATAATTCCTACCCCTTCTCACCCGATAAATAGCTGAAATATATTATTTGCTGTAACTAGAATAATTATAGCTACCAAGAATAACAGAAGATACTTGAAAAATCGGTTGATGTTTGGGTCCGAGTGTATATACCATAGTGCGAATTCTAGAATAGACCAGGTGACGTAAAGGGCGATAGGGGTAAAGATAAGGGAATAGTGATCAAATTTAAAACTAATGTTTGTGTCGAACATTTGTGTGTTTATTCAGTGTCAGTTTGTAATAATATTCTCCGCCCCCTGGTCTAAGAAGAGTATTAGTGGAAAGAGGCTAATAAAAAATGAAGTGCTGACAGCGGTTTTGACCTGGGCATTTGCTCATTCTGGGCCTTTTGGTTTAGGGCTTAGCGTGGTTAATAAGGGAAGCATGAGGACTAGTAGGATCAAAATTAGGGAGGAGGATATAATTAGGGTTGTTGAGTTCATAGCTTCTGCTTGGATTTGCACCAAGAGTTTTTGGTTCCTAAGACCAATGGATGAGCTGTTATCCTTCGGAAGCGTAAAAAGGCCGTGGATTTTAACCTCGGTTTATAAGGATTAGCAGTACTTATTGATTCTTATCCCTTCTTGGTGAGTAAGGGGATTTTAACCCCTATTTTTAGAATCACAATCTAATATCTTGGTTAAATTATACTTACTAGTGACATCACCCCCATATTAGTTCGGGCTTCGTGATGAGGAGAATAACGGGGATGAGGTGGAGTGCTATCAACAGGTGTTCTCGGGTGTGAAACGGTGAAAGCTTGATGATGTGATTTGGAGTTGGTCCGCGCTGCGACATAAGAAACATGTAGAGGGAGTATCCTGCGGTAATAAGCGTCCCCAGCCCTGTGAGTGCAATGGTTGTGGGGGATCAGCTGAACAAGGTCGTAATAATCATTAGTTCCCCCATTAAATTAGGAAGGGGGGGGAGTGCTAGGTTGGCCAAGTTGGCAATGAACCATCATACTGCTGTAAGTGGAAAGATTATTTGAAGTCCGCGGGCAAGGATTATGGTTCGGCTGTGGGTCCGTTCGTAGGCTGTATTTGCTAAGCAAAATAGTATTGAGGAGACTAGCCCGTGGGCGATTATGAGAATAATAGCCCCTGAAAATCCTCAGGGGGTTTGGATGAGAATCCCCCCTGCTACGAGGCCCATGTGGCTCACAGAGGAGTAGGCAATAAGTGACTTAAGATCAGTTTGGCGAAGACAAATAGAGCCTGTCATGATAATTCCCCATAGTGCGAGGATGATGAAAGGGTACACTAATTCCTTAGAGAGGGGGTCTAGTATAATTATTATCCGTATTATACCGTACCCCCCAAGTTTTAGCAAGACTGCTGCCAGGACTATTGAGCCTGCAACGGGGGCTTCTACATGTGCTTTAGGTAATCAGAGGTGGACGCCGTACAGGGGTATTTTTACTAGAAAAGCGATCAAGCAGCCCGCCCATCAGATTTTATCACCTCAGGAGTTTAGTATTAATGGTTGAGCGTACTGGATCACTAGCATGGATAGAGTTCCTGTGGATTGTTGCAGAAGAAGTAGGGCGACTAAGAGGGGGAGTGAGCCAGCTAGTGTGTAAAAAAGGAAATAAATTCCTGCATTCAGTCGTTCGGCTTGGTTTCCTCAACGGGTAATAATAATGAGGGTGGGGATGAGGGTGGCCTCAAACATAATATAAAACATAATAATCTCTGTGGCACCAAATGCTATAATTAAAAAGGTCTGTAATGAGGCCAGGAGTAAAATGTAGAGGCGTTGCCGGCTGATGGGTTCCGGGCTGATGTGATTTTGGCTGGCCAAAATTATTAGTGGGAGTTGTCAGCATGTTAGGATAAGGAGGGGGGTTGACAGGGGGTCTGTGGCCAAGTATGTATTGGATATGGTTCATCCAGTTTCTGACGCTCATTTTAGTCAGGCGAGGCTGGTGAGGGCAATTAAGAGGCTGTGTGCGGTTGAAGCTGCCCATAATCACTTAGGGGAGATGAGTCAAATCATTGGAAATAGCATAATTGTTGGCACTAGTACTTTTAGCATTGCAGAAGATTAAGGTTTTGGAGGCGGTCGTTGCCGTGGGTCCGGGCAGTAGCTACTAGAAGTGCGAGGCCTGTACTTGCCTCACAGGCGGAGAAAGCCAGGAGTAGCATTGGTGCCGTAGAGAAGCTGGTTGATTCAAATTGTAGAGTTCACAGGGCTAGTGCGATAAACAGAGATAGTATCATTCCCTCTAGGCACAAAAGGGCTGAGAGCAAGTGAGTGCGGTGGAAGGCCAGTCCTATTAGTCCTAATACGAACGCTGAGCTAAAGCTAAAGTGTAGGGGTGTCATAAGGGGGCCATGGGCTTAAACCATAATTTTCTGAGCCGAAATCAGAGGTCTTGTTTTGGACTAACCCCCTATTCTGCTCATTCTAAGCCCCCTTGAGTCCATTCATAAATTAGTCCGAGGGTCAGTAGAATTAGAACTACAGTAGCTCAAAAGAATGTTCCGGTGGGGTTATAAAGTTGGTCTCCTCATGGCAGGGGCAAGAGGAGGGCAATTTCTAAGTCAAACAGGAGGAATAAAATTGCCACGAGGAAAAATCGTAAAGAGAAAGGCAATCGGGCTGACCCTAAGGGGTCAAATCCGCACTCGTAGGGTGAAAGTTTTTCTGCGTCGGGGGTTATTTGTGGGAGCCAAAAGGATACAACTGCGAGGATCGAAGATAGAGCCGCTGTGATAAAAATAATAGTCGTAATTAAGTTCATTATCTTTCCTTGGAGTTTAACCAAGACTAAATGATTGGAAGTCATTTGTACTAATCTGATACTAGAAAGATATGAGCCTCATCAGTAAATAGAAACGTAAAGGAACAGTCAGACAACGTCTACAAAGTGTCAATATCAGGCGGCGGCTTCGAAACCAAAGTGGTGGTCCGAGGTGAAGTGGTACTGAATTTGGCGAAGGAGACATACGGCAAGGAAAGTTGATCCAATGATTACATGGAGGCCATGAAATCCTGTGGCAACGAAGAAGGTAGAACCGTACACTCCGTCTGCGATGGTGAAAGGTGCTTCATAATATTCTATGGCCTGGAGGGCGGTGAAGTATAATCCTAGAAGAATTGTAAGTGCAAGAGATTGAATGGCTTGTTTTCGTTCGCCTTCTATGATGCTGTGGTGAGCCCATGTTACTGTGACCCCGGAGGCTAGAAGTACGGCTGTGTTAAGCAGGGGGACTTCAAATGGATCTAGTGTAGTGATGCCAGTGGGGGGTCAGCATCCTCCTAGTTCCGGGGTTGGTGCCAGACTTGAATGATAGAAGGCTCAAAAGAACCCGAGAAAGAAAAATACCTCAGAGGTAATAAACAGGATTATTCCGTAACGAAGTCCTTTTTGGACTGGGGGCGTGTGGTGGCCTTGAAAGGTCCCCTCTCGGATAATATCACGTCACCACTGAACCATGGTTAAAATTAAGAGAATTAGTCCAAGGGTTATTAGTGTTGTCGAGTGGAAGTGAAACCAGATGGCTAGGCCGGACGTTATTAATAATGCGCCGATAGCTCCGGTTAGTGGTCATGGGCTTGGATCAACCATGTGATATGCATGTGCTTGGTGGGCCATTAAACGTTCTCTTGGAGATACAGGCTTAGGAGAAGGACAAATACGTAGGCTTGAATTATTGCGACTGCAACTTCTAGAAGTGTGAGAAGGAAGAGAACAGTGGCTGTTAAAATAGCTACCGCTGGTATTATTGGTGCAAGTACAAATGCCGCGGTGGCGATAAGTTGAATAAGGAGATGACCCGCAGTTAGGTTAGCGGTAAGTCGAACTCCTAGAGCCAACGGTCGAATAAACAGGCTAATTGTCTCAATAATAATTAGAACAGGAATTAAGGGGAGGGGCGTTCCTTCCGGCAGAAGATGGCCAAGAGCAACTGTTGGCTGATATCGTATCCCAATAACTACTGTTGCTAACCAAAGGGGAACGGCGAGGCCTATATTTAGTGACAGTTGAGTGGTTGGTGTAAAGGTGTAGGGGAGAAGGCCGAGTACGTTAATAGTAATTAAAAAAATTATAAGGGAGGCTAGGAGTAGCGCTCACTTGTGGCCCCCCACATTTAGTGGTAGGAGTAACTGATTTGTAAATCGGTTAATAGACCAGGTTTGTAGGGTAATGAGCCGGTTGTTTAATCACCGGGCAGGGGGGGTGGGAAATAAGATTCAGGGCAGTGCGACTGCGATTGAGATTAGTGGGATGCCTAGAAAAGATGGGTTCGCAAATTGGTCAAAAAAGCTTGTTATCATGGTCAGTCTCAAGGCTCAGTTTTATGTTTTTCTGCGGCTACTGGTGTAAGTTCGTTTGGTGTCACGTGATTTAAGACTTTAGTAGGGATTACAGTAAGAAAAATAACTCAGGAAAATACTAGAATTGCAAATCAGGGGTCGGGGTTTAATTGTGGCATTTCACTAGAGGTGGTCGGCAGGCACCAAACTTTGGCTTAAAAGGCCAATGCTTTATCCAATAATTAGCTTCCTAGTGAGGCGTCTTCCAGCATTAGCGAGGATCAGTTTTCGAAGTGCTCTAGCGGGACGGCTTCAACCACAATGGGTATGAAGCTGTGGTTGGCCCCGCAGATTTCAGAGCATTGCCCGTAAAATACGCCTGGGCGTGAGGCAATGAAGGCAGTTTGGTTAAGTCGGCCGGGGACAGCATCCATTTTTACTCCTAAGGATGGGACGGCTCAGGAGTGTAGTACATCTTCCGCAGAGACTAGAATGCGAATGGGGGATTCTATGGGGACTACTATTCGGTGGTCTGTTTCTAGTAGCCGGAACTGTCCGGGGGTTAGGTCTTGAGTTGGAATTATGTAGGAGTCGAAGCCAAGGTCTTCGTAGTCAGTGTATTCGTAGCTTCAGTACCACTGGTGGCCCATAGCTTTAATTGTTAGGTGCGGGTCGTTAATTTCGTCTATAAGGTATAAAATTCGAAGGGAGGGAAGGGCAATTAGGACTAGAATAACGGCTGGCAGTACGGTCCATACGATTTCAATCTCTTGAGAATCTAAAATATATTTATTGGTGAGTTTAGTTGAAACTATTGCGATAATAATGTAGAGTACTAGGGTGCTAATTAAAAATACAATTATTAGGGCATGGTCGTGGAAGTGAAGAAGCTCTTCTATAACGGGTGATGCCGCGTCTTGGAATCCTAGCTGTGTGGGGTGTGCCATAAAAATACAAAGATACACAAGAGTTTAACTTGCAGTTTCACCTTGACAAAGTGATGTAATTTATTTTACTAATATCTTAAAAGAAAGTGACAGAGTGGTTATGTGACTGGCTTGAAACCAGTTCATGGGGGTTCAATTCCTTCCTTTCTGGTTAATTTGATTGAATTTGTACGAATGCTGGCTCTTCAAATGTGTGGTAAGGAGGAGGGCAGCCGTGAAGTCACTCTACGTTTGTTATGGTTAACTCTACTGAAGATACTTCACGCTTGGCGGCGAAGGCTTCTCATAAAATAAACAAAAACATAATTACTGCCACTAAAGAGATGAGTGAGCCGATAGATGACACGGTGTTTCATAGGGCGTATGCGTCTGGGTAGTCAGAGTACCGTCGTGGTATCCCGGCCAGTCCTAAAAAATGTTGAGGGAAGAATGTAAGATTAACACCAATGAATATCACGCCGAAGTGGATTTTGGTTCATGTGTCATTAAGGGTGTAGCCTGAGAATAGTGGGAATCAGTGTACAAATGCTGCTATGATGGCAAAGACGGCCCCTATTGATAGAACGTAGTGGAAGTGGGCAACTACATAGTATGTGTCATGTAGAACAATGTCTAGTGATGAGTTGGCTAAAACAATTCCTGTTAGTCCCCCCACTGTAAAGAGGAAAATAAATCCCAGGGCCCACAGCATTGGCGTTTCTCACTTAATTGAGCCGCCGTGCAGTGTGGCCAGCCAGCTAAATACTTTTACACCTGTCGGGATGGCAATAATTATTGTTGCAGAAGTAAAATAGGCACGAGTATCTACATCTATTCCTACTGTAAACATGTGGTGCGCTCAAACAATGAAGCCTAGGAGGCCAATCGCCATCATAGCCCACACCATTCCTATGTAGCCGAAAGGTTCTTTTTTGCCGGCGTAGTAGGCTACAACATGCGAAATAATGCCAAATCCTGGTAAAATTAGGATGTAGACTTCCGGGTGGCCAAAAAATCAAAATAAGTGTTGGTAGAGAATTGGGTCCCCTCCCCCTGCCGGGTCAAAGAATGTGGTGTTGAGGTTACGATCTGTAAGAAGCATTGTAATTCCAGCGGCCAGGACTGGCAGGGATAGGAGAAGAAGAACAGCTGTTACAAGTACGGCCCACACAAATAAGGGTGTTTGATATTGAGAAATGGCTGGGGGTTTTATGTTGATGGTTGTGGTAATAAAGTTAATTGCCCCCAGAATTGAGGACACTCCCGCCAAATGGAGTGAAAAGATTGTTAGATCTACGGACGCCCCCGCGTGGGCTAGATTGCCTGCAAGAGGGGGATAAACTGTTCAGCCGGTCCCGGCCCCAGCTTCAACCCCGGAGGAGGCGAGTAGAAGGAGGAAAGATGGGGGAAGGAGTCAGAAGCTTATATTGTTTATTCGGGGGAAGGCCATGTCGGGTGCGCCAATCATTAGGGGAACAAGCCAGTTTCCAAATCCCCCGATGAGGATGGGTATAACTATAAAGAAAATTATTACAAAGGCGTGGGCAGTAACAATAACATTGTAAATTTGGTCGTCGCCGAGGAGAGAGCCAGGTTGGCTCAGTTCAGCCCGGATAAGAAGGCTTAAAGCGGTTCCAACCATTCCGGCTCAGGCACCAAATACGAGATAGAGGGTACCAATGTCTTTGTGATTTGTAGAAAAGAATCAGCGTGTAATTGCCACAGGTAGGGTGGCCGAGCGTTTAGGCGGCGGGTTGTAGCCCCGCGGATAGAGGTTTAAGTCCTCTCCCTGTCAAGTCCCGTAGTGGAAAGCACGTTGGATTGCAAATCCAAAGACGCAGACTAATACCCTGCCGGGGCTTTCCCCGCCCTACTAGGCTACGGCGGGGAAAGTAGGTGGATGCTCGCTGGCTTGAGCGCTTAGCTGTTAACTAAGAGTTTGTAGGATCGAGGCCTTCCCATCTAGAAAGGCCTTAGTTTAATAAAAACATTTGATTTGCACTCATAAAATGCAAGATAGAGTCTTGTAGGTCTTAGCAGGAATTAGAAGATTTCAACTTCTGCTTAGGGCTTTGAAGGCCCTCGGTCTAATGCTATCCTAAATTCCTAGGTGGTTAGCACCAGAATAGCGGGGGTGACGGGTAAAAGGGTTAGTGCTGCGGTAGTCAATAGCGCTAGTGAAAATGATGTTTGGGTAGTGCTAGTTCGTCAGGGCGCTGTTGAATTATTTATGTTGGGAGAAATAGTGAGGGTTATTGAGTAGCAGAGTCGTAGGTAAAAATAGAGGCCCAGGAGAGCGGCCAGGGCTATAACTGTGGCGATTGCTGGGAGGTCTTGTTTTGTTAGTTCTTGCAGAATTAGCCATTTAGGTATAAACCCTGTCAGGGGTGGAAGGCCTGCTAACGACAAGAGGACAAGGGCGGTGGTAGCAGAGAGGGTGGGGTTTTTTGACCAGATGGTGGCGAGGGCATTAATTTTCGTTGTGGTAAATGTTTTTAATGTCAAAAATGCTGCGGATGTCATAAAGATGTAGGTCAGTAGGGCAAGTAAAGTAAGCTGGGGGGCGTACTGTAAGATAATAATTATTCAACCCATATGCGCAATTGATGAGTAGGCCAAAATTTTTCGCAGTTGGGTTTGATTTAGGCCCCCCCAGCCTCCAACTAATGTTGACAAAAGGCCTAGTGTTGTTAATAACGCGGGGTTGATGCTTTGGGCTGTTTGCACGATTAAGGCCAGGGGGGCAAGTTTTTGTCAAGTGGACAAAATTAGCCCTGTTGTTAAGTCTAGTCCTTGGAGGACCTCGGGCATTCAGAGGTGTATGGGGGCTAGTCCAATTTTTAGTGCTAAGGCAATAATAATTATTGTGCTGGCAAGGGGGTTTGAGATATTGGCTATTTCCCATGTTCCTGTGATTCAGGCGTTTGTAGTACCTGCAAACAGAATCATGGCCGCGGCAGTGGCCTGGGTTAAGAAATATTTTGTAGTGGCTTCAACCGCGCGGGGGTGATGGTGTTGCGCCATGAGAGGAATAATGGCCAGGGTGTTAATCTCTAAGCCTATCCAGGCTAGAAGTCAATGGGAACTTGCAAAGGTTAGGGTAGTGCCTAGCCCTAGGCTGGATAATAAAATTAAGAGTACGAAGGGGTTCATTGATGGAGGAAGGGGTTTAACCGTCATGTCCGGGGTATGGGCCCGAAAGCTTTATTAGCTGACTCTATCATAGAAAGTGGTGTAGCGGAAGCACCAAGAGTTTTGATCTCTTGAGCATGGGTTCAACCCCCTTCTTTCTAAGAACTGAGGGGACTTTAACCCCTATAAGCCACTCTATCAAAGTGGTCCCTGGGCGTTCGGGCACGGTTCCGGGGCTATAATTGTGGGGGAAGGCCTGCCAGCGCGATTGGGAGGGCGATGTGTCACAGAACCAGGGCTAGCGTGAGGGGCAAAAAGTTTTTTCAAACAAGGTGTATGAGCTGGTCATACCGGAATCGGGGGTATGAGGCTCGTACCCACAGGAACAGAATTGATAGAAGCGCGGCCTTGGTTATAAGACTAATGGCTGTTAGTTCGGGGGCATTAGGGATTAAGGAGGACCCCATAAAAAGTACGGCGGAGAGAGTATTTATAAGCAGGATGTTCGCGTATTCAGCTAGAAAAAATAGGGCGAAGGGGCCCCCCGCGTACTCGACATTGAACCCTGAGACCAGCTCCGATTCCCCTTCTGTCAGATCAAAGGGTGCCCGGTTCGTTTCGGCAAGAGTTGAAATATATCATATTGCAGCTAGTGGTCAGGCCGGAATTAACAATCAGATGCTTTCTTGGGCTACGTTAAACGTTTGTAAGGTATAGCCCCCCGAAAAGATAATTACGGACAGGAGAATGAGTCCGAGGCTAACTTCGTATGAAATCGTTTGGGCTACTGCTCGTAAGGCCCCGATAAGTGCATACTTTGAGTTGGATGCTCAGCCTGAGCCTAGAATGGAGTAGACTGCGAGGCTTGATAATGCTAGAATAAACAATATCCCTAGGTTTAGGTCAATCACGGGGTAGGGCATAGGCATAGGTGCTCATAGCATTATGGCTAGGGTGAGGGCTAAAATAGGGGCGGCTAAAAACAGGAAGGGGGAGGATGTGGAAGGGCGCACTGGCTCTTTAATAAATAGCTTTAATCCGTCTGCAATCGGCTGTAGGAGGCCGTAAGGTCCCACCACATTGGGGCCTTTTCGTAGTTGCATATATCCTAAAACTTTCCGTTCAACTAAGGTTAAAAAGGCCACTGCTAGGAGAACAGGGATAATATAGCCTAGGGGGTTAATTAGATGGGTTAAGATGTTGAGCATAACTGGGGAGAGGACTTGAACCTCTGATTTAAAGGGCTTAGACCTTTCGCAATTTACCATGCTCTGCCACCCCAATAGTCCTTATTTAGGCGGTTGGGTTTTGGCCCTCCCTTTACTTAGTTTATTTGTTTTCATTAATTAGGGGCGGGGCGTGCCTCGAGCATGGGCCCCTCCTTTCCGATCCTTTCGTACTAGGAAAAGTGGCGTTACAGATAGAAACTGACCTGGATTGCTCCGGTCTGAACTCAGATCACGTAGGACTTTAATCGTTGAACAAACGAACCCTTAATAGCGGCTGCACCATTAGGATGTCCTGATCCAACATCGAGGTCGTAAACCCCCTCGTCGATATGAACTCTGGGAGAGGATTGCGCTGTTATCCCTAGGGTAACTTGGTTCGCTGATCGGCTTTATGCCGGATCATTATTGGTCAGATGTTCTGCGGCTTAGAGATGTCTCTCTTAGTTTTAGGGCGTTGGCCCTTTCCGCTTGGAGGCTTGTTTTTCCTCCGTGGTCGCCCCAACCGAAGGTAAAATCTTACTGTCCACTAGGTTCTATCTTTTTACGGAGTTGTTTAACGTGGTTAAGTCTTGTACCTTAAGCTCCAAAGGGTCTTCTCGTCTTGTATTATTACACCCGCTTCTGCACGGGTAGATCAATTTCACTGACTTAAAGAGGGAGACAGTTAAGCCCTCGTTTGGCCATTCATACAGGTCTTTATTTAAAAGACAAGTGATTGCGCTACCTTTGCACGGTCAAAATACCGCGGCCGTTGAACCCGTAGTCACTGGGCAGGCTGGACCTCCTATACGTAAAAGTTGCAGGAGGCGATGTTTTTGGTAAACAGGCGAGGCTTGTGTTTGCCGAGTTCCTTCCTCTTCTTTTAGTCTTTCCCTTAAGGTGGCACTCCAGTGTGGGGTTAACGATATTAAGTTGTGAGGTTTTCTTGGTTTTTTTGTCATTCACACTACCCTCTTGGTTTGGGTTCGTTAGTTTTCAGTGGCTTGTCCGATCTGGCTTACACTTGTGCCGGGAGAAGGGCGGGCCTTCTTGTTACTCATTTTAGCATAATTTCTTCCATGCGGGCATGGATTGGCTTAATAATTTTAGGGAAATAAGATTTTTTATCGGTATAATAAACTATTGTCTGTTTGAGCTTTAACGCTTTCTATCTAGGTGGCTGCTTTTGGGCCCACTAAAACAGTAAGTTTTATGAACTATGATCCTTATTCTCCTGGAAAGGTTGTGTCCTTTGTTAAAAGGGCTGTACCCCTTTTAACTAACTCTCGTGTTTTTCTCTTAGTCATATTGTAAAAACTTACTTTGGCTTGAGGGGCACGAGGCTGAACTTTTATCCATTTCTTAAGCAACCAGCTATCACCAAGTTCGGTAGGTCTATCACTCCTACCCAGAGTTCTTCCCACTCTTTTGCCACAGAGACGGGTTTGCCCTAATTTGTATAGGCTGACTCGGGGTAGCTCACTTGGTTTCGGGGCTCCAAACTAAAGGACTCTTTGCTTGGGGGTACTTGCTAAATCATGATGCAAAAGGTACAGGGTTTAATCTTTGTTCTTTTTTGCTTTAATGTGTTGTTTCATTTCTCTTTCAGCTTTCCCTTGCGGTACTTTTTCTATCGCTTCAGGTTTAACCTTTTCTGTCGCCCGTACTCAGGTAAAAGAATGATTTAGTTTATCTATTAAAATAATGTTTATATCAATATTTTAGGGTGGTATAAAATGTTTGAGCTAGCTATTTAGCTCAGGGCGATCTAATTTGCATAGATGTCTTCTCGGTGTAAGTGAGATGCTTAACTTACTCAGCCACGCCCTGGGTTTATCCAAGTGCACCTTCCGGTACACTTACCATGTTACGACTTGCCTCCCCTTGTCAGTGCTTTGTGATTAGGTAAGTTTATTGCATTTTGACAGGGGAGAGTGACGGGCGGTGTGTACGCGTCTCAGAGCCGGGTTCAAAAGGACACTCTTCTTCCTTTTTACTACTAAATCCTCCTTCAAGCACTATTTCATGTTGCGCATCCGTAGTGTTCTGCAGTAGAAAATGTAGCCCATTTCTTCCCACTTCGTGCGCTACACCTCGACCTGACGTTTTGGGCTGTGCCCATTTTGCTTACTTTTTTACCTTCACAGGGTAAGCTGGCGACGGCGGTATATAGGCTGGGATGACCAGAAGTGGTGAGGTTAAACGGGGGTTATCGGTTCTAGAACAGGCTCCTCTAGGGGGGTCTGAGGCACCGTCAGGTCCTTTGGGTTTCAAGCTGATGCTCGTAGTACCCTGGCGGACATATAATTGTATTCTGATGTCTGGGTTTAGGGCTGAGCATAGTGGGGTATCTAATCCCAGTTTGTTTCTCAGCTTTCGTGGAGTCAGGTGAGTGTTACTAAAGCTACCTTCGTATAATTGGGTCTCTAGCGCCTGGAAGCGTATGACGGCCGGAGGGCTATTTAGCTTTATTAGGTTGCAGCCCTTGACCACCCTTTACGCCGCGGTATTATCAACTGGGGCCTTTCGTTTAACCGCGGTAGCTGGCACGAGTTTTACCGGCCCTATTAACCCTGACTGAGTCGAGTTTTCACTCATGGCTTAATATTTATCACTGCTGAATTCCCTTGGGGGTGTGGCTTGGCTGGGCGTCTTGGGCTACAATAATGTGTGCCTGATGCTCGCTCCTAACCCCCGGGTGGGGGGGTCGAGGGCGTACTCACGGGGGTGCGGATACTTGCATGTGTAAGTTGGGTTAGAGCTGATAATAAGGTCAGGACCATGCCTTTGTGCATGCGGAGCTTTCTAGGGCTCGTCTTAACATCTTCAGTGTTATGCTTTGCATAAGCTACGCCAGC